ACAGTGGACAAATAGGATTATTTTCTTCTCGAGATCTTTTACTTTTTTTTCTCATGTGGGAGTTAGAATTAATTCCTGTTTATCTACTTGTAGCCATGTGGGGAGGAAAAAAACGTCTGTATTCGGCTACAAAATTTATTTTGTACACGGCAGGGGGTTCTATTTTTCTTTTAATGGGAGTTCTGGGCGTCGGTTTATATAGTTCTACTGAACCAATATTAAATTTTGAAATATTGGCTAATCAGTCCTACCCTGTGGCTTTGGAAATATTATTTTATATTGGATTTTTTCTTGCTTTTGCTGTCAAATTACCAATCATACCCCTACATACCTGGTTACCAGATACCCACGGAGAAGCGCATTATAGTACTTGTATGCTTCTAGCCGGAATCTTATTAAAAATGGGAGCGTATGGATTAGTTCGAATCAATATGGAATTATTTCCTCATGCTCATTCTCTTTTTTCTCCTTGGTTAATAATAGTGGGCGCAGTACAAATAATCTATGCAGCTTCAACATCTCTTGGTCAACGAAATTTAAAAAAAAGAATAGCCTATTCCTCTGTATCTCATATGGGTTTTATAATTATAGGAATTGGTTCTATCACAGATATGGGACTCAACGGAGCCCTTTTACAAATAATCTCTCATGGATTTATCGGTGCTGCGCTTTTTTTCTTGGCTGGAACAACTTATGATAGAATACGTCTTCTTTATCTTGACGAAATGGGTGGAATAGCTATCCCAATGCCAAAAATGTTCACGATATTCAGTAGCTTTTCGATGGCCTCCCTCGCATTACCAGGTATGAGTGGTTTTGTTGCCGAATTAATAGTCTTTTTTGGACTAATTACTAGTCCAAAATTTCTTTTAATGACAAAAATCCTAATTACTTTTGTAATGGCAATTGGAATTATATTAACCCCTATTTATTTATTATCTATGTTACGCCAGATGTTCTATGGATACAAGATATTTAATGGCCCAAACTTTTATTTTTTTGATTCTGGGCCGCGAGAGTTATTTCTTTCGATCTCCTTTTTTTTACCCGTACTAGGTATTGGTATGTACCCCGATTTCGTTCTTTCACTATCAGTTGAAAAGGTTGAAGTTATCCTATCTAATTCTTTTTTTTAGATAGTTTTTTTATAAATAAAAAATGAAAAAAATCTTATCATTTATAAAAAGGTTCGTTGTACAATGACAAAAAGAACGCTTTTTCTTCTCTTGTGTTAAGTAAAAAAACTTTGTGTGAACTAGGGAGAGCCTCGCGAATCAAAGTAACGGGTCTCTCCCTAGTTCACACAAAGTTTGATATGCGTTATATGCTTTTCTATTCCTATTGGTAAGTGGTAAGAACTCCTTTTTGAATTTAATTAGATGTTAATGTAAATGAACCATAACTATGTAATCCTATTCCTAATAGATTTACTCCAAAATAGCATATCCAAATTATAAGAAATCCAATAAACGCTACAATTGCTGAATTTGTACCCTTCAATTTTAGATTTGTTTGAGTATGTAAATAAATTGCAAATATGATCCAAGTAATAAAAGCCCAAGTTTCTTTTGGGTCCCAACTCCAATAGGACCCCCATGCTTCATTAGCCCATACTGCTCCAGAAAGAATTCCTATCGTTAAAAAGAGAAATCCTAGACTAATAACCCGATAACTCCAATAATCCAATTGTTGAATCAATTGCGACTTATAATAATTCCTTGGAGAAAAAAAAGAAGTTTTTTTTAAAATATTTTTTTCTTCATTCATGTATTCGACTTTATCAAGGAAAAATGACTTATTTAAATTTAATAAATGATTACTCGTAGAAAAAAATTTTCTATTTTTTCGAACTGTAATGACTAGAAGTGATACTGATAATAATGATCCACATAAAAGGGCCACATATCCCAATATCATCATACTTACGTGCATTATTAACCACTCGGATTGAAGAGCAGGTACTAATATAGTGGATTCGTGTATTTCAGTTAAAAGGCCTGAGGTAGCAAAGCCCTGGGAAAAAATAGCACTTGGACCTATTATTGTGCTTAGAATATTTTGATTTTTTTTGAAATACGGAACTATATAAATAAAGGAAAAACTCCATGAAAGAAAGATTAACGATTCATTTAAATTACTTAGTGGAAAATGTTTCGAATAAATCCAACGAGAAATTAATAATCCTGTTATACACAAAAAAGTCGTTATCATGCCCTTTTCGGATGAATCATATAGTTTTACGATTTCATCGACAAAAAAGGTTATCAAATGAATTGTAATTAGAATTGAAACAGTCGAAAAAGAAATATGAGTTAATATATGCTCTAAAGTTGAAAATATCATAAAAAGAGTTCCTTAATTATAAAATCGAAATCGGCAATTGAATTCATTATTCATTATAGGATCTATTTTCTTTTTTTAGGAAATGACATGCCGCCACTCGGACTCGAACCGAGATGCTCTAGCACTGCTTCCTAAGAGCAGCGTGTCTACCAATTTCACCATAGCGGCTTGTCTTGACCTCATAATAGCCTATAAATAAGCAATCGTCTAGATTTAAGAATTCAATTGGGTGCAATATTTTCAGGAAAGATTCAAATCAATGAATAAAATCTGTTCAAATATGTCCTTGAACGTTCATTATTTTAGTTTAGGGTTTTAGTTTTATTGTGTATTTGAGAATCTTCTTTACTTGAATTCTTGTAAAACCAAAAAGTCTTACTATCCATTAAGGGATAGAACCTTTCCTCTAAAAAACATTTTTTAAATTAAATGTTTTTGATTTATTTAATTTTAAAAAGTACAACCAAAAAATAAGTTTTATCAATGAACAAAAAACCTATTTTAGATTATTCAAAATTCACACATATTTATCCATAAAATTTACACTAAGTGTTTTTGCGTGAATTGATGGCCAGAGATATATGGGCTCTATTCTATATAAGAATTTACAGAAAATCCAAAAGAAAAGTAAGAAAGTTGTGCAAAAAAAAATCTTTTTATAGTACAAATAAGTTGCTGGGGGAAATAAGACTCCTATTCTGGAAAGAAAATATATTAAAAAGAAAGTGAGTATCTTGTGTTTTTTTGTTAAAAAAAAAGACTTTGTTTAAATTCGGTTTAAAGTAAAAGTAAAACAGAAGAATTCCATTTCCTATGAATTAATTCAACAGGAAATGGAATTTGAGAATTGTCTTTTTGAAACGGAAGAATTTAATTTTTAAGTCAGGTCAATTTAGATTTTTATAAGGTGTTCTGTTTTATTTCTTAATAACTTATTTTTTTATTTTATTTGTTTGTCGCACAAAAAAACTTTTTGAAATCCCGGTAGAAAGAGATTTCCCTAAAGAAAACGCTTTTAACGCTGACCAATAGCCTTTCCTTTTCCAAAAATTTTTACGAATACGCTTTTTTGATGCAGAAGTACGTTTTTTTGGAACTGCCATTTAAATAAAAATTAAGAGATTACTCATTGGTATAGCTGGATGTGAAAGACATCTATTGTTTAAAAAAATCTGCGCTTTTCTAGATAATTTTTTTTCTAAAATTCTAAAAGAATGGAATATGAACGATATGGTAAAATCGCATAAAATTTTTCTAAAAAATAAAAAACAAGAAGAATATTTTTAGTAACTTGTCAAAATTTGACTTGCATTTTCAAATTCAAAGGAGACTCATAATTAATCTTTGTCTTTTATATGATTTGACCAATTGTAACTTCTTGATTTGAATATTTGAAATATTTAGAAGAAATTCAGAAAGAGAAAGAATAAGTAAAAAGAAAGAAAAATTTTTCATTTTTATATTTAAGTTAGGTTAAGCTTAGTGCATATTTTCATTTTTTTATTGACTCCTTTCAAAAGAAGTAAGGTCCGATAAATCGGAAAAATTTAATTACGAATTTCAATTTTTTTATGCAACAGACATATCAATATGGGTGGATTTTACCTTTTGTTCCACTTCCAATTCCTATGTTAATAGGAGTGGGACTTCTTCTTTTTCCGACAGCAACGAAAAATCTTCGTCGTATGTGGGCTTTTCCAAGTATCTTATTGTTAAGTATAGTCATGATTTTTTCAATTAATCTGTCTATTCAGCAAATAAATAGCAGTTCTATCCACCAATATGTATGGTCTTGGACACTCGATAATGATTTTTCTTTAGAATTTGGCTGCTTGATCGATCCACTTACTTCTATTATGTCAATGTTAATCACTACTGTTGGAATCATGGTTCTTATTTATAGTGATAATTATATGGCTCACGATCAAGGATACTTGAGATTTTTTGCTTATATGAGTTTTTTCAGTACTTCCATGTTGGGATTAGTTACTAGTTCAAATTTGATACAAATTTATTTTTTTTGGGAATTAGTTGGAATGTGTTCCTATCTATTAATAGGGTTTTGGTTTACGCGACCTCCTGCAGCAAATGCTTGTCAAAAAGCATTTGTAACTAATCGTGTAGGGGATTTTGGTTTATTATTAGGAATTTTAGGGTTTTATTGTATAACAGGTAGTTTTGAATTTCAGGATTTATTCGAAATACTCAATAACTTGATTTATAATAATGAAGTCAACTTTTCCTTTGTTATTTTGTGTGCTGCTTTATTATTTACCGGTGCAGTTGCTAAATCTGCACAATTTCCCCTTCATGTGTGGTTACCCGATGCTATGGAGGGACCCACTCCTATTTCGGCTCTTATACACGCTGCTACTATGGTAGCAGCGGGGATCTTTCTTGTAGCTCGCCTTCTCCCTCTTTTCATGGTTATACCCTATATAATGAATTTAATCTCATTGATAGGCATAATCACATTATTATTAGGAGCTACTTTAGCTCTTGCTCAAAAAGACATTAAAAGGGGTTTAGCCTATTCGACAATGTCTCAATTGGGTTATATGATGTTAGCTCTAGGAATGGGGTCTTATCGAAGTGCTTTATTTCATTTGATTACTCATGCTTATTCCAAAGCATTATTATTTTTAGGGTCTGGGTCC